ATTCAACTCCTTTCACTTCTTTCCTCGAAAGAAAATAAATAAGGGGAAATTTATGTCTCAACGAATCACACGTAGAGATATTGATAACACACATAGAGTTAATGGTATTTCATAACTAATTGATTGAGCAGCAGCCCGTAGACCACCTAAAAAAGAATACTTATTATTTGATCCATATCCTGACATAAGAAGTCCAACAGGAGCAATACTTGAAATGGCGATCCATAAAAAAACACCGATACTGAGATCGGCTAGAACAAGGCGATATCCAAAAGGAATTACTGAATAACTTAGGAAAATTGATATAACTGCTATGGATGGTCCGATACTAAATAAACGAGTATCTCCTCTAGATGGAAAAATATTTTCTTTAAAAAGTAATTTTGTACCATCTGCTAGAGCTTGAAGAATTCCCAAAGGGCCGGCGTATTCAGGTCCAATACGTTGTTGTATCCCTGCAGATATTTCTCTTTCTAACCAAACAATTACTAGTACGCCTATTGTAATTCCTAATACAAGAGTCAAAATAGGGACAAGCATCCATATGATCCCATAGATCTCTTTTAAGGATTCCAATCTGGAAAAAGAATTGATAGCTTGTACTTCTGTTATATCAATTATCATTTCAACGATCAACTTCTCCCATAATGATATCTATACTACCTAGTATCGTCATAATATCAGCCAATTTCATTTTTTTAACTAACTGAGGAAGAATTTGCAAATTGATAAAACCCGGGGGGCGAATTTTCCATCTCCAAGGAAAAACACTTTGATCTCCTATCAGAAAAATTCCCAATTCTCCTTTTGGAGCTTCGACTCTTACATAAAGTTCTTGCTTCGACAATTCAAAAGTCGGAGAGGGTTTTTTACTAATGAATCGATATTCAAAATCATTCCAGTCGGCATCTCTTACTTTGTCAAAGCGTCGTATTTCTAAATTCTCATAGGGCCCCCCTGGAATTCCTTCCAGGGCCTGTTGAATAATTTTTATGGATTCTGTCATTTCACCGATTCGTACTAAATAACGAGCTAATGAATCTCCCTCTTTTTGCCATTGAACTTCCCAATCAAACTCGTCGTAACACTCATAATGATCAACTTTACGGAGATCCCATTGTATTCCGGAAGCTCGTAGCATTGGTCCTGATAAACCCCAATTTATTGCTTCTTCTCCACTAATAAAGCCCACTCCTTCAACTCGTTCTAAAAAAATAGGATTTCGTGTAATAAGCTTTTGATATTCAGCAATCCTTGTTAAAAAATAATCGCAAAAGTCTAAACATTTATCTATCCAGCCATGAGGTAGATCAGCAGCGACTCCTCCGATACGAAAATAATTATGCATCATTCGCATACCAGTGGCAGCTTCGAATAGGTCATATATTAATTCTCTTTCTCGAAAAATATAGAAGAAGGGGGTTTGTGCGCCAATATCCGCCATAAAAGGACCAAGCCATAACAAATGGGAAGCTATACGACTCAACTCCAACATAATGACTCTGATATAGCTAGCCCTTTTAGGTACTTGGATATTGCCTAATTGCTCTGGTGCATTTACAGTTATTGCTTCTGTGAACATAGTAGCTAAATAATCCCAACGTGTTACATAAGGTAAATATTGTATAATTGTTCGGTTTTCCGCAATTTTCTCCATCCCTCTGTGTAAATAACCCAATATTGGTTCACAGTCAATAACATCTTCACCATCTAAAGTAACGATGAGTCGAAGAACACCATGCATTGATGGGTGTTGAGGACCCATATTGACTATCATGAGGTCTTTTCTTGTAGCTGGTGCAGTCATAAGTTTTTTCCCGCTTCATTCTTCCATGAATTGCTGAAAGTGAAAAGAAGTTCATCAAAATTTAAGCGAATAAGTTAAAATAACTCTTCAAATTAACGAGTTTTTATCTCTCGAATATTCAACTGACCTATTAATTCTTTATAACGTACTTTATTTTTTTTTGACAAATAAGTCAGCAGCCGTTGGCGTTTTCCCAAAATTTTCCGTAGACCCTTCTGAGATAAATAATCTTTTTTGTGCAATTCCAAATGTGAAGTAAGTCTCCGTATCTTATTGGTGAAACTGAATACTTGAAATTCAACGGACCCCCTGTTTTCTGTGTTTTCTTCTTGTGAAATAACTGAAATGAATGAATTTTTTACCATAAATTTCCTCCCTTTTTACAGGTATGAATTTTACCGATCAGTAATAATAATGCCAGTAATTTTAATGTGGTATACACAATAGAATTTCTTTATGAACTCCTCATTTTTTTTTTTCAATGAAAATGAATCAAAAATCAATCTAATTTTAAATTGGATTTGGATAGGAATACAAAAAATGGTAGATTTTTGTACTCAAAAAGCAAATAATTTAGACTTAATAAAAAAAAAAGAAGATTTTGTTGATTCATTTCTAAATCTAATTGATACATCATTGACTTAGTATCCTATATTAGAATGGAATGTAAGACAAGGCATGTATGTACCTATTTACTTTCATATACTATATATGAGACAGGATATATAGGAAAAATGGACCATCAACGAATTTTCAATTGTGGATACATATGTATCTTTAACATACTGAAACGACTCCCATTATTGGTATCAAACCAATAGCGATTCATACAAGCTAAATCTTCTAATCGATAATTAGGCCAAATAAATAATTTTAATTTAATTAATTCATTTTTCTCTCTATCAAGATATTTACTTTTATCCAAAAATTGACCCCAGTTTTGTATGCTGTTCTCGTTGCAAAATACTGGATTTCTATTCATACCATTCCTATTCTTTGAATTAAAACAAATTAGAATTCTCAATTCTCTACGCCGTTTAGCCGATAAAATATTTTCAGGAACAAATAAATCATAATGATTTATGTCTCTATTTCCAGTTATTTTTTGATGTCGTGTAATGGATTCATCAAAATGATTTTTATCAAGATATCTTGGTTCTCGGTCTCTTTGATTAGTTTGGTACTTACTCTTATGAACCAATGAAATACCTATGGTTTGATACATAAAAAATTGTCCATCATTTTTTACGGACAGACGAAGGGGTTCGATAATCAACACTCCCTTTTTCATTAATTTTGGAAGAGTTAAATTCTTCTGAACCAGCATTATATCCAGACTCATTTCTCTCCTTTGAATCGAGGATATAGTAATTTTTCTTGGATTTATAAGTCTAAGCAGGAGACAATATACTTTGATATTATTGATCATTCTTTGATTCAAAGCATCGTCCCATCTCAATTGAAAAAGCAAATAACGTTTCAGGAAGGATTTTAGTTCTGCTTCCGTGTTGCTCTTGTATTGTTTTTTCTTTTTATGTTTTTTCGTGTCTGATCCCGCATAATCTTCTTCAATATCTTTTTGGTGGGTTGAGACAAGGGATCCAAGATTTTTTTGGTTTTGTACATACGATCTGAGATCTCCTTGATCTGTGGGTTCTTTTTCTTCTTGATTTAGATTCTTTAATTCAAAAGATTTTTTTTCATTCGATGATATAAAAAAATTCTCTTTTTGCTTTCCATTGATGTTTTTATTTTCATTAACATTTTCGTTTATATTAAAACGTAAAAGAAGTAATTTGTTTGGTATAACCCACGATTTTATTTTATATGAATTATAAAGTAGCACAAATTCTGGGAAGAACCAAAGTTCCAGATTCGATATGGGACGATTTAGTATTTCTTCATTCATTCCCATCCAATCAAAAAAGATTTTTTTGGGATTGGGTGGATTAATTTCTGAATCTTGATGAATCGTAAGATAAAAAAGACCTTTCTTATTAATTTTCTCAATTATTTGATAATTATTAGTCCCAATCTTAGTATTTTTATTACTCTTGGTATCGATCTTGATCCAGGCCTCAATATCGACTTTTTGTCTAAGACAAAAATTGAGAATTTTCCAATCAAAAAATTTTCTATCTGAATTTTTTTCCATATACATAATATTACCCTTTCCTAGATAATGATTGATAGGGATATCCCCTAACGTATCAAATAATTTGTGTTTATGTGTGTTGGAATTATAAGAAATCTTTTTGTTCTTATTTACTTGAAATGGTGATTCATAAATGGATGAGTCTTCCTTATTTTCATAATTAATAGATTTATATGATAAAAAATCATATTTATAGCATTTTTTGACATTTTCTTTTTGATTCGGTAATGAATATATTTCAGAATCTTTTTGTTTTTTGTAATGAATTAATTGGTCTTTTTCATATGAATCCCATTTATTTAAATATTGATTTTGAGCCGTACGGCGCCAATTGACTCTATTTCGCCATTTTTGTGGTATTAATCTAGCCCACCTAATCTGAGATAAATCGTATTGATAACGCCCCCTTAACCAGCTTTTCCATTGATTCATGCCATAACTTTGAGGTTTTTTCTGGCTTAATTCAGAATGAAATATTCCTTGTGTTCCAAAAAAATCCTTTATTTCAGTCTTAAGAAAAAAAGACGTTCTGGGATATTGAAGAACAGATCTTAATTTATACAAGTTAATAAGTTGGATTTGTGATAATTTGTAAAATACATATGCTTGTGACAAGGAGGATAAGTCATAAAAAGTATGTGAATTCATCTTACTATTACTAATATTATAAAGTAACTCTTTTTTTTTTTTAGTTGAAATAAAGTGAATTGTATTTTGATTTATTTTATTCATTTTTTCTTTATTTTTTTCATTATTGTAACTGGATTTTTCAATAATTTTTTTTGTTGATTCAAGAAAAAGTTGTGTATTGATTCTGGGAATATTAATGATACATAGAAATATATATATGTATATTTTTTCAACGAAAAGTTTTATAAAATAATGTAATTTACAGATGAATCGATCATTTTTTCTTTTGAATATTTGCCAAATATTTTTTGGCGATTCTAATCTTTTATCATTATAATTTGTTTTGTTAGGACTCATTTTTATTTTTGGGGTTACTTTTTTTTTCTCTTTTGTAATTCTTTCGATTTG